ACTTGCTGATAACAATGGTAATCACATTGGTGTTGATGTTAACACAGTCATATCTTTTGCTTCAGTTGATGCTGAGTCAATAGGGATTGATCTTATAAAATGGGAGACAGATTACAGCTTGGATTGAGTACACAGATGCAGCAAAGTTGACTCAGGTTTGGGCTAGTGACTCTCAGATTAGGCCTTCAAGTCCTATTCTTGTGGCTCGGGTTGACCTTTTTCAGCATTTCAAGGAGTATATGCATGTTGGTTTCTCTGCTTCTAACGGGCAAGGATCAGCAGCTCACATTGTTCATCATTGGAGATTTCTCACTTTTAGGTCTCTCCCTACTGTTACCCCTATGGATACAATTGAAGAAGGGGATTGTTTTTTGTGCTATCCAAATTTTTCAAGAAAGAATGACAAGCCTAGTAATCTTCATGAAAGAAGAGCAAAGATTGGAGACATAGCCTTGGGGTTGGGTGGTTTAGCCGCATTTGTCCTCTCTATAATTGGAGTTCTTGTCATAATCGTTTTCTTGGTGGTGTGGAGAAAGAGGAGTATTAGCAGAAGTAAAGAAGGCAGAACCTGTAGATTGAATAGAGTGCCATCAAGGTTGTCAATTTCGGAGAGAAAGTCAGCTACAATGGGGTTTAATCGAAACAGAATTGTCGGTAAAGGGGCTTCAGCTACGGTCTATAAAGGAGAAAGGGTCTCTGACCTCAGGTGGATCGGTGGCTATCAAGAAGTTTGATCGCGCAGGGATTGACTGTACTCGCAATCCTTTTCTCACTGAGTTTGCAACAATGGTTGGCTGCTTAAGGCACAAGAATTTGGTTCAGCTTCAAGGATGGTGCTGTGAAGGATCAGAATGAGTCCTGGTCTATAACTATAAGTACTTACCCAATGGTAGCCTGGACAAAGTTCTTCACAAGAACACCAGTTCTGCAGTTTTCCTCTCCTGGAAGCAAAGGTTGAATATAGTTCTCGGAGTTGCGTCTGCTCTTTCATATCTGCATGAAGAATGTGAGAGACAGATAATTCATAGGGACGTGAAGACTTGAAATATAATGCTTAATGCAGAATTCAATACCAAGCTAGGATATTTTGGTTTGGCAGAAGTCTATGAACATAGTTCTATGACCAGGGAAGCTACAATACCAGCTGGGACAATGGGATATCTTGCTCCTGAATATGTTTATTCTGGTGTTCCATCACAGAAAACGGATGTTTACAGCTTCGGTGTAGTGGTGCTAGAGGTAGCTACAGGGAAAAGGCCTGTCGATGATGCTGGTACGGTGCTTGTTGATTGGGTATGGAGCTACTGGGAGAAATGGAAACTGATTGAGGCAGTTGATCCAAAGTTGAAAGGGACGTTTAATGCAGTGGAGATGCAGAGGATGCTTATGGTGGGACTTTCTTGCTAGCACCCAAATCATGAGAAGAGGCCAACTGTTACAGAGGCTGAAAGGATTAAGAGAGGGAAACTTCTTCTTAGGCTTGCTCCCATAGAGATTCTCCATGGTTGTGGGGGTTGCTTCTTTAACACATGAACGTCGGACTTCTTTCCCCGTTCTAATATATATTAATGGGACAATTCTCCGAAGATCGAGTCAAATCGACTGCTTCACATGGCACGGATTAGAGGGACCACAACCCCCCTCTTCTAATCTGAGGTTTAAGCAGTCCAGCATTCACGGCCTTTCTTCCTCAATCACAGCCTTCTTGTCTCCTTCCCTAAAGAGGGAACTTAGCGCCCCATTGATGCTTTCGTCATCCCTCGCGGTTTTCCGCCCGCAGCTCTAAGCATCTAAGGCAAGCTGGCTTCCAAGTCTTGTCGACTCCCGGCAACGACACTCAGTTATCCCAGGTCATTTTGACCTACTCTTCCCCGCCTACTTCCTTTCATTTTCAAGGTATGAAGGTCCTAAGAAGTAAGGAGGCGCCTAATCAGTTAGGTAGAAGTTTCTGTGATCACCTATGATCTATCTGGTTGTTCTTTGGTTCTCTCTCCTGCCCCGCCATTTCAATTAAGGAAATAGAGTCAGGGGCAGCCCTTAGAGCCGGTCTATGCAGGACTTCATGTTCTGTGAATGGTTTGGAGCTCGAAATTTCAGGTTTGTCGGGCCTGCATTGCCTGTTGACCAGTCTGACTATGCGCAGATGGCTGATTTGTGTCGCCGAACCGTTAGCACCATATGGCGTTACCATGAGAGCTGTGTTGTAGGTAAAGTGGTTGATCGTGATTACTGTGTCATTGGTATTGGTTTAGTTCGAGTTGTCGATGGCTCAACACCTCTAGTGCAAACACAAGCATGAGTAGCCTGATGGCGAGCGGAACTAAGGGAACGTCCACCGGACACCTCAATCACAAGAGGCATAACGAACGGCATAATGGGCACCTCCACAAGCCGGTTATCGAAAGTCCGTGGAAACTGGTCAATAAACCATTCTTTTTTAGCCTTGTCGGATAAGTCGGCTTCTCTCTGGTCGACTAGTATTAGGTACCTCCAACTCTCA